CAGACAACAATTAGCCAATCTAGATTTACGAATGATTATAGATTATTCATTGGTAGAATGGAAAGAATTGGAGGAAGAGGAATCCACAGGGAATGAATGGGAAGATCGAAAAGTTGGAAGAAGAAAAGATTTTTTGCTTAGACGCATGGAATTGGCTAAGCATTTTATTCGAACAAATATAGAACCAAAATGGATGGTTTTGTGTCTATTACCAGTTCTTCCTCCTGAGTTGAGACCAATCTATCATATAGATGAGGATAAACTAGTGACCTCGGATATTAATGAAATCTATAGAAGAATTATCTATCGGAATAATACTCTTACAGATCTATTAACAACAAGTATAGCTACACCAGAAGAATTAATAATATCTCAGGAAAAATTACTACAAGAAGCCGTGGATGCACTTCTTGATAATGGAATCTGCGGACAACCAATGAGGGATGATCATAATAGAATTTACAAGTCGCTTTCAGATGTAATTGAAGGCAAAGAAGGAAGAGTTCGCGAGACTCTGCTTGGTAAACGAGTCGATTATTCAGGGCGGTCAGTGATTGTCGTGGGCCCTTCACTTTCATTACATAGATGTGGATTGCCTCGCGAAATTGCAATAGAACTTTTCCAGGCATTTGTAATTCGTGACCTAATTAGAAAACATCTTGCTTCGAACATAGGAGTTGCTAAGAGTCAAATTCGGAAAAAAAAACCTATTGTATGGGAAATACTTCAGGAAATTCTGGATGACCATCCTGTATTGCTGAATAGAGCGCCTACTCTGCATAGATTAGGCATACAGGCATTCCTCCCCGTTTTAGTGGAAGGGCGTGCTATTTGTTTACATCCATTAGTTTGTAAGGGCTTCAATGCAGACTTTGACGGGGATCAAATGGCTGTTCATGTGCCTTTATCTTTAGAGGCTCAAGCAGAGGCACGTTTACTTATGTTTTCTCATATGAATCTTTTGTCTCCAACTATTGGAGATCCCATTTCTGCACCAACTCAAGATATGCTTAGTGGACTCTATGTCTTAACGAGTGGAAATCGTCGGGGTATTTGTGTAAATAGGTATAATCCATGTAATCGTAGAAACTATCAAAATGAAGATAATAACTATAAGTATACAAAAAAAAAAGAACCCTTTTTTTGTAATGCCTATGATGCAATTGGAGCTTATCGGCAAAAACGAATCAATTTAGGTAGTCCTTTGTGGCTGCGGTGGCGACTAGATCAACGTGTTATTGCTACAAGAGAAGCTCCTATCGAAATTCACTATGAATCTTTGGGGACCTATTATGAGATTTATGGACACTATCTAATAGTAAGAAGTATAAAAAAAGAAATTCTTTATATATATATTCGAACCACTCTTGGTCATATTTCTCTTTATCGAGAAATAGAAGAAGCCATACAGGGGTTTTGGCAGGGCTGTTATAATTCTATGCTACCAGCGGGAATTCGAGTCTCGCCGGGTTAACTAGGACTAGAATTGCGGAATTTCTACGTGAATCAAGATCTAGAAAAGGAAGTTTTCCAATCACTGACTCAAACCCATTGTCAAATTCTACTCAGCGCAACGCAATATGGAGGTACTGATGGCAGAACGGCCCACTCAGGTCTTTCACAATAAAGTGATAGACGGAACTGCCATGAAACGACTTATTAGTCGATTTATTGATCACTATGGAATAGGATATACATCACATATCCTGGATCAAGTAAAGACTCTGGGTTTCCGACAAGCTACCGCCGCATCCATTTCATTAGGAATTGATGATCTTTTAACAATACCTTCTAAAAGATGGCTCGTTCAAGACGCTGAACAACAAAGTTTTATTTTGGAAAAACACCATCATTATGGGAATGTACACGCGGTAGAAAAATTACGTCAATCGATCGAGATATGGTATGCCACAAGTGAATATTTGCGACAAGAAATGACTCCTAATTTTCGGATGACCGATCCTTTTAATCCAGTCCATATAATGTCTTTTTCGGGAGCCAGAGGAAATGCATCTCAGGTACATCAATTAGTAGGTATGAGAGGATTAATGTCGGATCCCCAAGGACAAATGATTGATTTACCCATTCAAAGCAATTTACGCGAAGGACTCTCTTTAACAGAATATATTATTTCTTGCTACGGAGCCCGTAAAGGAGTTGTGGATACCGCTATCCGAACATCAGATGCAGGATATCTCACGCGCAGACTTGTTGAAGTAGTGCAACACATTGTTGTACGTCGAACAGATTGTGGCACCGTTCGAGGTATTTCTGTAAGTCCTCGAAATGGAATGATGGCGGATAGGATTTTTATCCAAACATTAATTGGCCGTGTATTAGCAGATGATATATATATAGGGTCACGATGCATTGCTACTAGAAATCAAGATATTGGGGTTGTACTTGTCAATAGATTCATAACTTTTAGAGCACAACCAATCTCTATTCGAACCCCCTTTACTTGTAGGAGTACATCTTGGATTTGTCAATTATGTTATGGCCGGAGTCCAGCTCATGACGACCTGGTCGAATTGGGAGAAGCTGTAGGTATTATTGCAGGTCAATCTATTGGAGAACCGGGCACTCAATTAACATTAAGAACTTTTCATACTGGCGGAGTATTCACAGGGGGTACTGCAGAACATGTGCGAGCCCCTTCTAATGGAAAAATAAAATTCAATGAGGATTTGGTTCATCCGACACGTACACGTCATGGACATCCTGCTTTTCTATGTTCTAGAGACTTGTATGTAACTATTGAGAGTGAAGATATTATACACAATGTGTGTATTCCGCCCAAAAGTTTTCTTTTAGTTCAAAACGATCAATATGTAGAATCAGAACAAGTCATTGCTGAGATTCGCGCGAGAACATCCACTTTGAATTTGAAAGAGAAGGTTCGAAAACATATTTATTCTGACTCAGAGGGCGAAATGCACTGGAATACCGATGTGTACCATGCACCTGAATTTACATATGGTAATATTCATCTCTTACCAAAAACAAGTCATTTATGGATATTATTAGGGGAGCCCTGGAGATCTAGTCTAGGCCCCTGTTCGATCCACAAGGATCAAGATCAAATGAGCGCTTATTCTCTTTCTGTTAAGCGAAGATATATTTCTAACCCCTCAGTAACTAATAATCAAGCGAGACACAAATTTTTTAGTTCGTATTTTTCTGGTAAAAATCAAAAAGGAGATAGGATTCCTGATTATTCAGAACTTAATCGAATGACCTGTACTGGTCGTTTTAATCTCAGATATCCGGGCATTCTCGAGGGGAATTCTGATTTATTGGCAAAGAGGCGAAGAAATAGAGTCATCATCCCACTCGACTCGATTCAAGAAGGCGAGAACCAACTAATACCTTCTTCAGGTATCTCAATTGAAATCCCCAGAAATAGTATTCTCCGTAGAAATAGTATTCTTGCTTATTTCGACGATCCTCGATATATAAGAAAGAGCTCGGGACTTACTAAATATGAGACTAGAGAACTGAATTCAATCGTCAACGAAGAGGATTTGATTGAGTATCGAGGGGTCAAGGTATTTTGGCCAAAATATCAAAAGGAAGTAAATCCCTTTTTTTTTATTCCCGTGGAAGTCCACATTTTGGCCGAATCTTCTTCCATAATGGTACGGCACAATAGTCTTATTGGGGTAGATACACAAATCACTTTAAATAGAAGAAGTCGGGTAGGCGGATTGGTCCGAGTGAAGAAAAAAGCAGAAAAAATTAAACTGATAATCTTTTCTGGAGATATCCATTTTCCTGGAAAGACAAATAAGGCATTCCGATTGATACCACCAGGAGGGGGAAAACAAAATTCCAAAGAATACAAAAAATTGAAAAATTGGCTCTATATCCAACGAATGAAACTTTCCAGGTATGAAAAAAAGTATTTTGTTTTGGTTCAACCCGTAGTCCCATATAAAAAAACGGATGGTATAAATTTAGGAAGACTTTTCCCGGCGGATCTCTTGCAGGAAAGTGATAATCTACAACTTCGAGTTGTCAATTATATCCTTTATTACGACCCAATTCTTGAAATTTGGGACACAAGTATTCAATTAGTTCGGACTTGTTTAGTGTTGAATTGGGACCAAGACAAAAAGATCGAAAAGGCCTGTGCTTCCTTTGTTGAAATAAGGACAAATGGTTTGATTAGAGATTTTCTAAGAATCGACTTAGCGAAGTCACCTATTTCATATACCGGAAAAAGGAACGATCTGCCGGGTTCAGGATTGATCTCTGAGAATGGATCAGATCGCGCTAATGTCAATCCGTTTTCTTCCATTTATTCCTATTCCAAGGCAGTGATTCAAGAATCCCTTAATCCAAATCAAGGAACTATTCATACATTGTTGAATCGAAATAAGGAATCTCAATCTTTTATAATTTTGTCATCATCCAATTGTTCTCGAATAGGCCCATTCAACGATGTAAAATCTACCAATGTGATAAAAGAATCAATCAAAAAGGACCCCCTAATTCCATTTAGGAATTCGTTGGGCCCCTTAGGAACAGGCTTTCCAATTTATAATTTCGATTTATTTTCCCATTTAATAACCCATAATCAGATCTTGGTAACTAACTACTTGCAACTTGACAATTTCAAACAGATTTTTCAAATACTTAAATATTATTTACTGGATGAAAATGGTAAAATTTATAATCCCTATTCATGCAGTAACATCATTTTGAATCCATTCAAATTGAATTGGTATTTTCTCCATTACAATTATTGTGAAGAGACATCTACAATCGTTAGTCTTGGGCAGTTTCTTTGTGAAAATGTATGTATAGCCAAAAAACATTTAAAATCAGGTCAAGTTCTAATTCTTCAAGTTGACTCTGTGGTAATACGATCAGCTAAGCCTTATTTGGCTACTCCAGGAGCAACTGTTCATGGACATTATGGAGAAATCCTTTACGAAGGAGATACATTAGTTACATTTATATATGAAAAATCAAGATCTGGTGATATAACGCAAGGT